GGAAGGAACGATCTCTCAAATTGGATTCGGAGTCGGGTGACTAGTGGTGCGGTGGACAAAGGCCAGTCACTGAACACCAACCCAATCGAGATGAGAATCAGTACACGGAACTCGATCAATCCACGAAGGGTTCACCCTCTGCTAGCAGCTTTCTTCTCTTACGATATCTCGACGTCGCATCAACAGGAAAGAGCCAAGCAAGGGTTACGAGAGAGCAGCTTCTATTGTATCAAGCACTGGATACGATCATAGCAACAAGACCAGAAAGACCGGCAACAGCAGCTACTTTTCTTTTTCTTATTCTACGATAAAGACCACCAAATTCAACTTCCTTCTTGCTTAAGGAACCTAGTTCGGATGGAAAGCCTTCTTAGGCAGGTGGCCTAGCTAAGATAAGACAGCTATGAAATCCCTTGCCCCTTTCTAACTCTAACTACTGGCACTAATGCTTGGCTTTCCGCTTAATAGTCACTCTGGAGTTTTCTTAAGAGCTAAGTCAAGTTTTTATGTTTGTGCTGTACAGTTCGAAGAAAAGCAAACTAGCAAGTAGAGCAATAGTGAGTGGTAGCAGTAGTTGGGTGTGGAGCAGGAGGAGCCCTTTCCCTTTCTACGGGAACTCCATTAAAAATCAATTCCCTTTCGCCGGCCGCTCCTACTTCTCTTTCTCCCACTGCGGTAATAAGGTTAGGCCTTTCCTTTAGACACTTCCTACTGCCAAGTCAAAGCGTTGATCGGTTATGCCGCTAAGTCTTTGAGGCTTTGAGGCAAGAGCTGGGGATCTTTCAACAAGAGCTGAAAGACGTTCAAGCTAGTCGAATCTCCTTAGCTACTCTTATAGCCTTGCCCCTTCCCATGGTAGGCTGCTAATGACCAAGAGTGAATTACCCAGAGGTCAACTCCCTTTCGGGAATCCAGTTCAAGCAGAATCCCAATCAGACTTTCGGATGTTGTGATTTTAGTAGAAGGAGCAGATTTCCTGGTTTTATTAAAAAGTGGATTTCCTGGCCGAGTGTGAATTCTTATATACGATACCGATAGCACCAAAGCAAGGAAAGAAGGCAAGGTTAGGCACCAAGGGTAAGGGTGATTTCACTCAAAAAGAATTGAATCAGAAATTAACACGCTGCGCGTCTTCCTTTAAGAGAGTTTTAAATAAAGGCCTAGACATCGTATCCCAATAGTAGTACTGGTGACTGTACTTAGAGAGCTATAAAAGGTACTATGCATCGAGAGAGACAACAACGGATAATGCGAATTTACTGGTATGAAAGAGAACTGCCGCCTGAGATCAGAGTTTATTATCACCTTGCCAACCTAACTTTCCAAGCATAGAAAGATTATTCAGTCTGGTCCTCCTTAGCCCGAGACCATCCCTTTCTTTTGTCTGTGTGACTTGTTGCCAATTCACCAAATGGACCTTCCTCTTGTCATCCGAAGACCCTCATTGAAAGTATCTATTAAGTTTATCCAACTCATCACAGATTTTTTGTGGCAGCCATGCAGTCTGCATTGTATACATTGGAATAGCTGAAGTGGTAGATTTAATAAGGGTTTCACGCCCAGCCAAATGTTGAAGCTTAGCCTTCCAACCTGCAAGTCTACTCGTCGTAAGCCCTTCTAGTTCATCTGCATCAGCTAATATCGAATGTCCTGTTGCGTCATTCGTATCTTAAGGCAGTTAAGTTAAGTTGCCAGGTCCATTCCGCCTCTCTTCGGGAAGGAGGTCAAGCAGGGCTTCTTCAACAAAGGGAGTTCTTCTGAAGCTATGTCCGCTGACGAAGTTGGGGAGCTTGGCCAGTTTCTCTATCGCCCTCGTTGGGTTTCCCCTTTCCCTATCGCTCTTATGAACATTTTACTCCTTCCCCGGAACAGCAACTAAAAGAGGAAACTTCACGAGCGAAGCAGCTCTTTAGAATGTGAGAGAAGGGTAAGAGCTCGAACGAAGTGAGAGGAGCGGAAAGGGTACTCATTACAGGAGCGGCAAGGTTTGAAGACGCTCGAACGAAGTTTACTCCCGACAGCTAATGCCTTCCGCTTATTGAACTGGGAGCCTTCCTAAAACGGGATTGAAAGGAAGACTACATGGCTTTCAAGTCAGACTACATGGACTGTTCATGGCAAGGGTTGAAAGAGAGAATCATTCAATACCCTGTAATCCCATTTCTGCTACTTTAGCTACTTTTGCTATATGCTTCACTTCTATACCTAATGGTAATGGGCGAAGAAGCCTTTAGCTAAGAAGAAGAGAGACTTAGCCTTTGAGAGAGGTTAGCCGAAGAGAGATGCTTTCCCTAAGAGTTCCATTTCGATAGAGACTGAGATTAAATAGCTGATAAAGCACTAATAGGGAATAAGGTAATCCAATACTTAAAAAGGTAATTCAAAAGGTCTTCTAGCGCTAAAGAATGGGCATCTCATTCAAGTTATGAGTGTAAGTTCCAGCTTCTACTCTTGTGATAGGTATGCCTGCCCTTTGAGACAGAGATCTCTTCGCAATCGC